GTACCGTGAGGGAAAGGTGAAAAGAACCCCGGGAGGGGAGTGAAAAGAACATGAAACCATAAACTTACAAGCAGTAGGAGGACGACTAAAACGTCTGACTGCGTGCCTGTTGAAGAATGAGCCGGCGACTTATAGGTAGTGGCAGGTTAAGGTAGAGAATACCGAAGCCACAGTGAAAGCGAGCCTGAATAGGGCGTTTGTCACTATTTATAGACCCGAACCCGGATGATCTAACCATGATCAGGTTGAAGCTTAGGTAATACTAAGTGGAGGACCCAACCGACTGATGTTGAAAAATCACCGGATGAATTGTGGTTAGGGGTGAAATGCCAATCGAATTCGGAGCTAGCTGGTTCTCCCCGAAATGCGTTTTGGCGCAGCGGTGAATGTTATAGTTTAGGGGTAAAGCACTGTTACGTATGCGGGCTGGTAATTCGGTACCAAATCGTTGCAAACTAAGAATACTAAATGTACAGTTCACCAGTAAGACTGTGGGGGATAAGCTCCATTGTCAAGAGGGAAACAGCCCAGAGCACCAGTTAAGGCCCTTAAATAATTGCTAAGTGGTAAAGGAGGTGGGAGTGCGTAAACAATCAGGAGGTTTGCTTAGAAGCAGCAATCCTTTAAAGAGTGCGTAATAGCTCACTGATCGAGTAAACCTGCGCCGAAAATGTATGGGACTAAGTAATTTGCCGAAACTGTGCGATATATATTTATATATCGGTAGGGGAGCGTTCTGTTGTAGGTCGAAGTATTAGCGTAAGCGGGTATGGACGAAGCAGAAGTGAGAATGTCGGCTTGAGTAACGAAAATATAGGTGAGAATCCTATACCCCGAAAACCCAAGGTTTCCTCCGGAAGGCTCGTCCGCGGAGGGTAAGTCAGGACCTAAGGCCAGGCTGAAAAGCGTAGTCGATGGACAACGGGTTAATATTCCCGTACCGTTTTTTATTGATATCGAGGGACGGAGAAGGCTAAGCTAGCCGGATATTGGTTTTACCGGTTTAAGCGTTCGAGATGTTGAGAAGCGGCGAAAACGCTTTGAGTTGAGACGCGAGTACGAGACGCTAAGGCGTTGAAGTAGTGTATGTCATACTTCCAAGAAAAGCTTGCACTGTCATAAATAAAAAATGCCTGTACCATAACCGACACAGGTGGGTAGGTAGAGTATACTAAGGGGCGCGAGATAACTCTCTCTAAGGAACTCGGCAAAATGACTCCGTAACTTCGGGAGAAGGAGTGCCTTATTCGTAAGGTTGCAATAACAAGATCCAAGCAACTGTTTATCAAAAACACAGGTCTCCGCTAAGTCGTAAGACGATGTATGGGGGCTGACGCCTGCCCAGTGCCAGAAGGTTAAAGAAGTTGGTTAGCATTCGCGAAGCTGATAACTGAAGCCCTGGTGAACGGCGGCCGTAACTATAACGGTCCTAAGGTAGCGAAATTCCTTGTCGGGTAAGTTCCGACCCGCACGAAAGGCGTAATGATTTGGATACTGTCTCGGAGAGGGGCTCGGTGAAATAGACTTGTCTGTGAAGATGCGGACTACCTGCACCAGGACAGAAAGACCCTATGAAGCTTTACTGTAACTTGAAATTGAAATTGGACTTTATTCGCGCAGTATAGGTGGGAGGTGTTGATTATAATCTTGTGGGATTATTGGAGCCATCAGTGAGATACCACTCTTGTAATGTTAGATTTCTAACTTTGAATCATTATCTGGTCAAAGGACAGTTTCAGGCGGGCAGTTTGACTGGGGCGGTCGCCTCCCAAACGGTAACGGAGGCGTACAAAGGTTTCCTCTGAACGGTTAGAAATCGTATCTAGAGTGTAAAGGCATAAGGAAGCTTGACTGTGAGACCTACAAGTCGAGCAGGGACGAAAGTCGGTCTTAGTGATCTGACGGTACTGAGTGGAAAGGCCGTCACTCAACGGATAAAAGTTACTCTAGGGATAACAGGCTGATCTCCCCCAAGAGTTCACATCGACGGGGAGGTTTGGCACCTCGATGTCGGCTCATCGCATCCTGGGGCGGTAGTACGTCCCAAGGGTTGGGCTGTTCGCCCATGAAAGCGGTACGCGAGCTGGGTTCAGAACGTCGTGAGACAGTTCGGTCCATATCCGGTGTAGGCGTTAGAATATTGAGAGGAGCCTTCTTTAGTACGAGAGGACCGAGAAGGACATACCTCTGGTGTACCAGTTATCGTGCCAACGGTAAACGCTGGGTAGCTATGTATGGAGTGGATAACCGCTGAAAGCATCTAAGTGGGAAGCCCACCTCAAGATAAGTATTCTCATCACGTAAGTGAGTAAGGTCACGGTAAGACTAACCGTTTGATAGGCATTAAGTGTAAGTACAGTAATGTATGTGCTGAGATGTCCTAATAGACCGAGGACTTGAATTTTATAAATCTTTAAGATAATATTATTTATCTTAAAGATTTTTTGCTTTGGTGTTTTTAGTGTACTGAGCGGAACCACACTGATCCATCTCGAACTCAGTTGTGAAACGTTATAAATCGACGACAATACTTGGGGGGGGACCTCCTGGGAAGATAGTTCAATGCCAAAGTTTTAGAATAAACAAACTTAATTATACATTTTTAACATTAAGTAGATTTGTAAAATTGTATACTCTACATATAAATAATCGATAATGCAGAAAATAGAATCTGAACAGATCTAGAGGGGTTTTCACGTGTCTTAGAGTATATCTAATTCTATTCATTATATATTTCATCCAAAACGTACTATAAAAAGTTAGAAGTATGAACAGTAGTTATTTAAACTGCATTATTAGTATAAAAGCACTATTTAGACCAGATTTATACGTACTGTGACATTTTAATTTTATTTCCTAAAATATTTAATTATTTTGTCTTTTCTTTTAAAAACTGTGTATTTTTTTTTGGAATCAAAAAGTTACTGGGTTGGAATTAAATAGAATAATTAAAGAATATAAGAAAAAGTTTTCAATTTAGTGAAAGTTTGTTATTTATTTACGACGTAGATCAAGTTTGAATTACTAAGTCAAGTTAACTAATTACAAGACTACTTTTAATTTTTGTAGCCTTGTAATTATTTTACAATAACGTTTGCTATTTAAAATTGTAAATTTTACGCTGTTTTAACGTGATAAACGTTGAAGTTGTTGAATTGCTAAACGACCAATATTAAATAAAGCCCATGATGCTGCTACTAAAACAGGCGCAGCAATTACTAGTAAACGAGTATCCATAACTAATAGTCCTTTAGAAATGTTAAAAATTTAAATACAGAAAATAATTTAATGAATAGTATTATATTTAATATTATATATAAAACTTAAAATATTTTTAAGACTAATAATACAATTTAATTTGCCTATTTGCTCTATTATTTACCATATAAATAAAAGAAATTAATTAATTTTTGGTAGAATTTAAGTTATTTTACAAGGTTCTTCTAGTATAGGGATATAGAAGACTTTGATTTTAGAATATAAATTACAGTTCGTTAGTATAAATCAATAAAGAAGAAGTTTTTTTCTATAATGATATCAGAAGTAAATAATCAATTATAATATAGACAAATTAAATTCTATTTTGTACAATAATTTTATTCTTTTTTAATTCTTTAGTGAATTAATTATTAGAAAATATGTGAATTTAATATTTCATTATTTAACTTACTTTATATATAAGAAAATATGGCTGTACCCAAAAAACGGACATCAAAAGCAAAAAAAAATAGTCGTAAAGCCAATTGGAAAGGAAAAGCAGCAAAATCAGCACAAAAGTCATTATCTTTAGCTAAATCAATTTTACAAGGTAAAACTACAAGTTTTGTTTATCGCCTTTACGTAGAAGAATAAATTTAAAATTTTCTTAGTATAAATTTTAATGTATATTAAGAAAATTTTAAATTTATATCTTATTTTCAACTTTTAACATAGACTTGAACCCTGTTTTTGATTATCTTTACCTTAATAGAAATAATAGCGGATGTGGCGAAATTGGTAGACGCGCTAGATTTAGGTCCTAGTAACTTTTGTTTTGAGAGTTCGAGTCTCTCCATCCGCATATTCAAATTTTGTTAATTTTTTTCTTAAATATTTATTTTATGGTTCTTCCATTTACTCTTCAACAATTACGTATTTTTAAAGCAATTGCTTCTGAAAAAAGTTTTACTCAAGCAGCAGAAATTTTATTTGTTTCTCAACCATCTTTAAGTAAACAAATGAAAACTTTAGAAAATCGATTAGGAATTTTATTATTAACTCGAACGGGAAATAAAATTTCTTTAACTGAAGCAGGGGATGTCTTTCTTCAATATTCTGAAAGAATACTGGCTTTATGTGAAGAAAGTTGTCGCGCGTTAAATGATTTAAAAGATGGGGAAAGAGGAAATTTAAAAGTAGGAGCTAGTCAAACAATTGGAGCATATTTAATGCCCCGTGTTTTAACATTATTTGCTCAAAGTTATCCTCAAATCAATTTAAATATTGATATCGATTCAACACGAATTATTGCAAAAAAGGTTGCTGATCGAATTATTGACATTGCTATTGTTGGAGGAGATATTCCAACAAGTTTAAAAAAGAATCTAGAAATTGAAGATTTTGTTGAAGATGAATTAATCTTAATTATTCCGAAATCCCATCCATTTGCACGAAAAAAGAAAAAGAAAATTAGTAAAGAAGATCTTTATCACTTAAATTTTATAACACTAAATTCTAATTCTACCATTCACAAGTTTATTGATAATACATTAATTCAAAATAATATTCAGACGAAGCAATTTAATGTAATTATGGAATTAAATTCGATTGAAGCTATAAAAACAGCCGTAAGTTTAGGATTAGGATCTGCGTTTGTGTCATCATCTGCAATTGAAAAAGAAATTGAATTAAAAACTGTAGAAATTATCGCAATTGAAAAAATTAAAATCACTCGAACATTATCAATTATTACAAATACGGATTCACATCGTTCCAAAGCTTTTGACTTTTTTTATAATGAATTATGGTTACTTAAAAATTTATAAATTATCTAGTTCTAATTAAAGTTGACGTAACTAAAATCTATTTTGTACTATCATTGTATAAAAAGATAAAATCTTGTAACTCATGAAATACGCAATTGTAGAAATTAGTGGAAGACAATTTTGGATTGAAGCAGGAAAATATTACGATTTAAATCGTATTCCTACAGAACTTGGTAAACAAATTAAATTAAATAGAGTTTTATTTGTTAATAATGAAGAAGAACTTTTAATTGGTAAACCTTATTTAGAGAATGTTGTAGTTGAGGGTAAAATTTTGAAACATTTCCGTAGTCGTAAAACAGTTGTCTATAAAATGCGTCCAAAGAAAAAAACTCGTAAAAAACAAGGACATCGTCAGGATTTAACTCGAGTTCTTATTCAAGAGATAAATATTACATAAGATAATAATTAATGACTCTTTTTAAGTTGATCTAAAAATATTAGAAATTTTTGTAAATAAAAATCAACTTAGGTTTAATAAATTAATAATAATTAAGGAATAGATAAATGGCACATAAAAAAGGGGCTGGTAGTACGAAAAATGGTCGGGATTCAAATGCAAACCGTTTAGGGGTTAAAAGATTTGGAGGTGAAAAAGTAAAAGCTGGAAGTATTTTAGTACGTCAAAGAGGAATGAAATTTAAACCAGGGTCTAATGTTGGATCTGGAAAAGACTTTACGTTATTTGCATTGGTTGATGGTACTGTAAAATTCGATTATAAAGATGCTCAACATAAAAGAGTAAATATTATTATTTAATAGAACTTTCTCGACTTTTCAAAATGTTAAAAAATCTATTTATTAAAGATTCAGTCACAAATCAATATCAAGCATTAGTCAATCAAATTAATGCTTTAGAAAATAATTTAAAAACATTAACTGATACAGAGCTAAGAAATAAAACGTTTCAATTAAAAAAACAATACGAGGAAGAACAGAATCTAGACCGTTTAATTGCTGAATCCTTTGCAATTACACGCGAAGCAAGTTTACGTACTTTAGGTTTGCGTCATTTCGATGTTCAATTAATTGGAGGATTAGTCTTAAATAGTGGAAAAATTAGTGAAATGCGAACCGGTGAAGGAAAAACTTTAGTTGCAACTTTACCAGCGTATTTAAATGCTTTAACAAATAGAGGTGTTCATATTGTTACCGTAAATGATTATTTAGCAAGTCGTGATCAAATTTCAATGGGCCAAATCTATCGATTTTTAGGTCTAGATACTGGTCTAATACAAGAAGATATGTCTTTTTTAGAACGACAAACTAATTATAATGCGGATATTACATATGTAACTAATAATGAAGTAGCATTTGATTACTTACGTGATAATATGGCTCCGAATTTGGATCAAGTTGTTCTTCCACCATTTAATTATTGTATTGTCGATGAAGTTGATTCTATTTTTATTGATGAAGCACAAGTTCCATTAATTATTTCTCAAGCTGTTGAAACTTGTATTGATAAATATATTGTTGCAGCAGAAGTTGCTCAATATTTAGAAGTTAATGTCCATTTTAAGGTAGATGAAAAAAATAGAAATATTATTTTAACTGAACAAGGTACAACTCAGATTGAGAAAATCTTACAAGTTGAAGATCTATATAATCCAAATGATCCTTGGATTCCATATATTTTAAGTGCAATTAAAGCAACGGCGTTATTTTTCCGTAATGTTCACTACATTGTTCAGAATAATCAAATTATTATTGTAGATGAATTCACCGGTCGAATTATGCCTGACAGAAGATGGAATGAAGGTTTACATCAAGCTGTTGAAGCAAAAGAAGGTGTTCCGATTCGACAAAATACAGAAACAGCAGCATCCATTACTTATCAAAATTTTTTCTTATTATATCCAAAGTTATCAGGTATGACTGGAACGGCGAAGACATCTGAAGTCGAATTTGAGAAAATTTATAATTTACCTGTAGAGGAAATTCCAACTGCTCGTCCCAATCTTCGAAAAGACTTGCCTGATTTCGTTTACAAAGATAGTTTAACAAAATGGACAGCTATTGCACGCGAATGTAAATCGATTGCAAAAACATCTCAACCAATTTTAATCGGTACAACAACTGTTGAGAATTCAGAAATGTTAGCTGATTTACTTAAAGAATACCAATTATCTTATAGAGTATTAAACGCGAAACCAGAAAATGTAAAACGGGAATCAGAAATTGTTGCACAAGCTGGAGAAATTGGAAGCATTACGATTGCGACAAATATGGCAGGTCGTGGTACGGATATTATTTTAGGGGGAAATATTACTTTTAAAGTTCGAAAATTTCTTTACAATATTTTAGTTTCTTGTAAAAATGGACAAAGTACAATAAATTACTACGAATTTTGTAATTCTGTTTCGTTAAAATTTTTAAGTGTTTTCAGATCATTACTTCATGATCAGACCTTTTTAAATTTATCATCAACAGCAATTTTAAAATTTTTAAACGAAATTGATCAAATTCGAATTCCAAAAATTCCTTATCAATGTTCAATTAAATTTTTATTAGAAGAATTATCACGATTTGAGAAAAAAAATCAAAAAGTTAATAATAAGATTGTTAAAAATTTAGGCGGACTTTACATAATTGGAACTGAACGAAATAATTCGAGACGAATTGATAATCAATTACGCGGTCGATGTGGTCGACAAGGCGATCCAGGAACTTCTCGATTCTTTTTAAGTTTAGAAGATTCATTATTTAGGAATTTTGGAAGTTCAAATCTTCAAAATTTTATGCAAAGTCAACTTTTAGATGATCTCCCGTTAGAATCTAACTTATTAACTAAGAGTTTAGATGCCGCTCAAAAACGAGTTGAAGAAAGAGATTATGATGGTCGAAAATATTTATTTGACTATGATGATATATTAAATAAACAACGTAACATAGTTTATTATGAAAGACGAAAACTTTTAGAAAGTCAATCTTTACGCGAAACAATTTTAGCCTATGGTGAACAAGTTATTAAAGATATTATAAATTTAGCAAAAGATCCAAAATTTATTCAATATATCAAAACTAATTCAATTATTGAAGAATTGTTTAAAACTCGATTTATAAATTTAACCGATAGTTTGAATAGTCTAGACGTAGTTGAGCTAAAGACTTATTTATTTCAAGAATTTTGGTTATCATATGAAACAAAAGTTCTTGAATTTGAAATATGTCAAGTTGGTTTAATTAGATCTTTCGAGCGTACAATTATCCTTTATTATACTGATATTGCTTGGAAAGAGCATTTACAAAAAATTTCATTATTACGGGATGCAGTTGGTTGGAGAACTTATGGTCAACGTAATCCATTATTTGAATTTAAAGAAGAAGCATATAATTTGTTTCAAAATCGAAATATGACAATAAGACACTTATTAATTCGTGATTTTTTACATTCTTATATCTTATAATGAAAATATCAAATTAATTTTTACTAAAAATAAATAACTAAAATTATGACAAAACGTACTCTCTCAAATAAAACTCGTTCATCAGTTTTAAAAGTATCGGGCTTTCGTGCTCGTATGGCCACAGCTCAAGGAAGAAAAGTACTTAGAAATCGAAGAAAAAAGGGTCGAAAAAAATTAGCAATTTCACATTAAAAAATGAGTAAAAAACGGTTAAAAATATTTATTTTTAACCGTTCTCAAATATAATATTAAATTCTTTTAAACAATTATCTTCCATAATATGTAAGTTTCTTAATATTAATAGTATATTTTCTATAATACCTGATATTAATGTTTGTATCTTTATTTGATATTTTATAAAAAGAAAGATACTGAAATAGTGAATTTTTAAGTAAAATAATAGATTATAAAACTAATGATAAAAATAATCGTTATTGGAGAAATTTAATGGATTGGAATATTACACAAAATTTTTCATCAAATATTGTTTTTGGGATTTTACTATTGGCGATGATTATTTATTGGGTTAATTTGTCTCTCTTCAGAGGAAATAAAAATTTAATTCAACTTGGGAAATTAAGTGCAATTCTGGCAAATATTATTTTGTTTTTTATTCTTTGCTCAAGATGGATTATTGCTGGTTATTTTCCTTTAAGTAATCTTTATGAATCCTTATTATTTTTAACCTGGACATTATTAACAATATATCTATACTTAGAATTCAAAACAAAAAGTAAAGTTTTAGGTGCAATTTTATTACCGATTGCATTATTAATTAATGGATTTGCGAATTTAACCTTATCGGCAGATATGCAAAAATCAAGTCCATTAGTACCTGCTCTACAATCAAATTGGTTAATGATGCACGTAAGTATGATGATGTTAAGTTATGCAACATTAATAATTGGCTCGTTATTATGTATTTTGTTTCTCGTTCTTTCAAAGTTACAAGAGGTTGACTTACAATTAATAGATGAATCAACGTCTTTAGTTTTCTATAATAATATTTTTGATTATTATGAAGCAAAAGTTTTTTTAGAGGGTAATAAAGAATCAACTGAAACAACATTATTAGTCGAAGAAGATATTCAAGAGATTGCCTTTTTAAAACTTTTAAAAAGTTTAGATAATTGGAGCTATCGAATTATTGGATTAGGATTCCCATTTTTAACAATTGGAATTATTGCTGGTGGAGTTTGGGCAAATGAAGCTTGGGGTTCTTATTGGAGTTGGGATCCAAAAGAAACTTGGGCATTAATAACTTGGCTTGTTTTTGCTACATATTTACATTCTCGTATTACTAAAGGTTGGGAAGGCAAAAAAACTGCAATATTAGGTGGATTAGGATTCTTTGTTATTTGGATTTGTTATTTGGGTGTTAATTTTCTAGGAAAAGGATTACATAGTTATGGTTGGTTATCTTAGCCACTAGAAAGTTAGGATAAATAAAATTTACCTATTTATTTTTATGAAAAATAATATATAATTTATACTAAGAAATTAACAATATATTAAAAATTATGTCTCATACAGTTAAAATATATGATACTTGTATCGGTTGTACAC